ATTCTTATCTTTTTTTTGACAGACTAGACAAATCTTTTTTTTTTTCTTTTGATATTTCCGAACTGCTGAAAACCATTTTTAGAACTTGGATATGGAAAAACACAGAATTCACTATTTTGGATAATACACAGGAAAAGACAAGCGAAAATCAGAAAAAAGAGGCGGACATAAGAGAAAAGCAGAAAAGGGAGGAAAAAGCACGTATAGAAATAGCGGAAGCCTGGGATAGCAGTCTACTTGCTCAAGTAATAAGAGGTTTTTTGTTAGTAATTCAATCAATTCTTAGAAAATATATTGTCTTACCCTCATTGATAATAGCTAAAAATATTATCCGTATGCTATTATTTCAATTTCCTGAATGGTCCGAGGATTTTAAAAATTGGAATAAAGAAATGCATATAAAATGCACCTATAATGGTGTTCAATTATCAGAAAAAGAATTTCCAAAAAACTGGTTAACAGACGGTATTCAGATAAAGATCTTATTTCCTTTTCGTCTGAAACCGTGGCACACATCTAAGGTACAATCCCCCCCAAAATATTCAATAAAAAAGAAAGGACAAAAAAATGATTGTTGTTTTTTAACAGTTTGGGGAATGGAAGCTGAACTGCCTTTTGGTTCTCCCCGCAAACAACTTTCTTTTTTTGAACCCATTCTAATAAAAGAACTCGAAAACCAAATTAAAAAATGTAAAAAAAAGCGTTTTCTAATTCAAAGCGTTTTAAAAGAAAGAACAAACTTGTTTTTAAATATCTCAAAAGAAACAAAAAAATGGGTCATGAAAAACATTCTATTTAGAAAACAAATAAAAAAAGAACTTTCACAAAGAAACCCAAGTCGATTATTTGAACGGAAAGAAATATACAAGTTGAATGAAGCAAAAAAAGCAAATAATTCGATAATCAATAATCGAATGATCCACGGCTCGTCCATTGTAATTCGATCTATGAATTGGACAAATTTTTCATTAAGAAAAAAAAAAATGAAAGATCTGACTGATAGAACAAACACAATACTAAATAAAATTGAAAAAATTAGAAAAAACACGAAAAAAGAGTTGCTAAATCCTGAAATAAATATTAGTCCTAACAAAATAAGTTATGATAATAAAATATTAGAATCTCACAAAAATATTTTTAAGATATTAAAAAAAAGAAATGTACGAGTAATTCGTAAATCGCATCATTTTCTAAAATTTTTCGTTCAAAACATATACATAGATATCTTTCACCGTATGATTAATATCCCGAGGATTAATGCGCAACTTTTTATTGAATCAATAAAAAAAATTATTATTATTACTAAATACATTTACAATAATGAAGCAAATCAAGAAAGAATTGATAAAACAAATCAAAGTATAATTTTTTTTATTTCAACTCTAAAAAAGTCACTTTTAAATATTAGTAATAAGAATGGAAAGATCTTTTGGGACTCGTCGTATTTGTCGCAAGCATATTTTTTTTACAAATTATCACAAACACAAATTTGGAACTTATCTAAGTTAAGATCTGTCTTTCAATATCACGGAACATCCCTTTTTCTTAAGAATGAAATCCGGGATTATTTTGTTAAAGTTGTTGGAGCACAAGAAATATTACATTCCGACTTAAAACAAAAGAATCTTAAAAATTATCGAATGAATCAATGGAAAAATTGGTTAAGGGGTCATTATCACTACGATTTATATGCAATTCGATGGTCCAAATTACTACCACAAAAATGGCGAAATAGAGTCAATCAAGGTCGTATGGCAAAAAATAAAGATTTTAACCAATGTTATTCATATGAAAATGAAAAAAACCGATTAATTGATTCCAAAAAACAAAATGATTTTGAAACATACTACTCATTACCGAATAAAAAAGATAATAAAAAAAAAATATATATATATGATCTTTTATCATATAAATCTCTTAATTATGAAGATAATAAAGATTCATATATTTATGAATTAGCAGTACAAGTCAAAAATAATCAAGAAATTTCTTATAAGTACAACACGGATAAATGGAAATTTTTTGATATACTGACGGGTATCCCTATCAATAATTATCTAGTAGAAAATGATATTATAGATCTGGAAAAAAATCCGGATAGAAAATATTTTGATTGGAGAATGCTGCATTTTTGTCTTAAAAAAAAGTCCGATATTGGAGCTTGGATCAATAGTGAGGCTGACATGACCAGTAATAAAAATACTAAAAGTGGGGTTAATAATTTTCAAATAATTGAAGAAATCCTTCTTGATTGGATGAGAATGAATGAAGAACTACGAAGTCGTTCCATATCCAATCTGCAACTTTGGTTCTTTCCAGAATTTTTGATACTTTATAATGCATATAAGATTAACCCGTGGATCATACCAACCAAATTACTTCTTTTAAATTTGAATGTAAATGAAATTGTTAGTAAAAATAAAAAAGTAATTGAAAATATAAAAAGAAATCTTTTTATATCATCGAAGAAAAAAACTCTTGAATTAGAAAATAGAAATAAAGGAGAAAAAGAATCTGTGGCCCAAGAGGATCTTGAATCCGCTCTCTCAAACCACAAAAAATATGTTCAAGACGATTCTGCGGGAGCAGATGTGAAAAAACGGATAAATAAAAAGCAATACAAGAAAAACACGGAAGCGGAACTTTCTTTTTTCCTAAAAAGATATTTTCGTTTTCAATTGAGATGGGATAATTCCTTAAATCAAAGAATGATCAATAACATCAAAGTATATTGTCTCCTGCTTAGACTGAGAAATCCCAGAGAAATTGCTATATCCTCTATTCAAAGGAGAGAAATGAGTCTGGATATTCTGATAGTTCAGAAGGATTTAACTCTTACAGAATTAATGAAAAGGGGAATATTGATTATCGAACCGGTTCGTCTGTCTGTAAAAAATGATGGACAATTTATTATGTCTCAAAACATAGGTATTTCATTAGTTCATAAGAATAATTACCAAATTAATCAAAGATACCAAGAAAAAGGCTATGCTGATAAGAAGAATTTTGATAAACCCATTTCAATACATCAAAAAACGCCTGAAAATAGAGCCAGCACTCATTATGATTTGCTTGTTCCTGAAAATATTTTATCCCCTAAAGGTCGTAGAGAGTTCAGAATTCTGATTGGTTTCAATTCTCAGACTCGAAATGATATCCATAGAAATACAGGATTTTCTAATGGAAATAAGGTGAAAAATTGTGATCCAGTTTTAGATAAAAGCAAACATTTTGATAGATATAAAAATAAACTAAATAAATTAAAGTTCTTTCTTTGGCCCAATTATCGATTAGAAGATTTAGCTTGTATGAATCGTTATTGGTTTGATACCAATAATAGCAGTCGTTTTAGTATGTTAAGAATCCATATGTATCCACAATTGAAAATTCGTTAATTCTACATTTTCCCTATATTTCCCGTACCGTATATGGTATATAAAGACAAAAAAATACACATCTGGAACTGTCTTAGATTCTGATAGGCGATATTAATTTAATTCAATGACATATCAATTAGATTTAGAACTCAAGCAACAAAATATTCTTATTTAAATTTAGGTTTTAAGTCTAAATATTTTTTGTGTGTGCCGTGCAGCAATATACCATCCTTTTGTATACCTATACTGAATCCAATTTTTAAAATGGGATTGCTTATTAATAAATTTGATTAAAAAAAAGAATAGAAATTTTTAATTAAATTAAGATTATTGTGTATATCAAATTAAAATGAGTGACATTATTATTACTGATAAATAATAATAAAAAAAAGGGAGGGGGGAGAGTTCATTTTATGGTAAAAAATTCATTCAGCTCAGTTATTTCGCAAGAAGAAAAAAAAGAAAACAGAGGATCTGTTGAATTTCAAGTATTCAGTTTCACCAATAAGATACGAAGACTTACTTCACATTTGCAATTGCACAAAAAAGACTATTTATCTCAAAGAGGTCTACGTAAAATTCTGGGAAAACGCCAACGATTACTTTCTTATTTATCAAAGAAAAATATAATGCGTTATAAAGAATTAATTAATCAATTGGATATTCGGGAGTCAAAAACTCATTAATTTTAAAAGTCATTTTAAATTATTTGATTTATTAGATCTTGAATTTTTATGAACTTATTTTCATTTTCAACAATTCATGGCAAAATGAATCGAGGAAAAATATATGAATGGACCAACTACAAGAAAAGAACTCATGATAGTCAATATGGGACCTCACCACCCATCAATGCACGGTGTTCTTCGACTCATCCTTACTTTGGATGGTGAAGATGTTATTGACTGTGAACCAATATTGGGTTATTTACATAGAGGGATGGAAAAAATTGCAGAAAACCGAACTATTATACAATATCTACCTTATGTAACACGTTGGGATTATTTAGCTACTATGTTCACAGAAGCAATAACCGTAAATGGTCCAGAACAGTTGGGAAATATTCAAGTGCCTAAAAGAGCCAGCTATATCAGAGTAATTATGTTGGAGTTGAGTCGTATAGCTTCTCATTTGTTATGGCTTGGTCCTTTTATGGCTGATATTGGCGCACAGACTCCCTTCTTCTATATTTTCAGAGAAAGAGAATTAGTCTATGATCTATTCGAAGCAGCCACCGGTATGAGAATGATGCATAATTTTTTTCGTATCGGGGGAGTCGCGGCTGATCTACCTCATGGCTGGATAGATAAATGTTTGGATTTCTGCGATTATTTTTTGACAGGGGTTGCTGACTATCAAAAACTTATTACAAAAAATCCTATTTTTTTAGAACGAGTTGAGAGGGTAGGCATTATTTCGGGAGAAGAAGTAATAAATTGGGGTTTATCAGGACCAATGCTGCGAGCTTCCGGAATACCATGGGATCTTCGTAAAGTTGATCATTATGAGTGTTATGACGAATTTGATTGGGAAGTTCAGTGGCAAAAAGAAGGAGATTCATTAGCTCGTTATTTAGTCAGACTTGGTGAGATGACGGAATCCATAAAAATTATTCAACAAGCTTTGGAAGGAATTCCAGGGGGGCCCTATGAGAATTTAGAAATACGATGTTTTGATCGAGGAAGATATCCGGAATGGAATGACTTTGAATATCGATTCATTAGTAAAAAACCTTCGCCAACTTTTGAGTTGGCGAAACAAGAACTTTATGTGAGAGTCGAAGCCCCAAAAGGGGAATTGGGCATTTTTCTGATAGGGGATCAGGGTGGTTTTCCTTGGAGATGGAAAATTCGCCCGCCGGGTTTTATCAATTTGCAAATTCTTCCTCAGTTAGTTAAAAGAATGAAATTGGCTGATATTATGACAATACTAGGTAGCATAGATATCATTATGGGAGAAGTTGATCGTTAAAATGATAATTGATACACCAGAAGTACAAGATATCAATTCGTTTTCTAGATTGGAATTCTTACAAGAAGTCTATGGAATTCTATGGGTCCTTGTCCCTATTTTGACTACTGTATTGGCAATCACAATAGGCGTACTGGTAATTGTATGGTTAGAAAGAGAAATATCCGCAGGGATACAACAACGTATTGGACCTGAATATGCCGGTCCGTTGGGAGTTCTTCAAGCTTTAGCAGATGGTACAAAACTACTTTTTAAAGAAAATCTTCTTCCATCTCGAGGTGATACTCGTTTATTCAGTATCGGACCATCCATAGCAGTCATAGAAATTTTACTAAGCTATTCAGTAATTCCTTTTGGTTATCGCCTTGTTTTAGCCGATCTCCATATCGGTGTTTTTTTATGGATTGCCATTTCAAGTATTGCTCCCATCGGACTTCTTATGTCAGGATATGGATCAAATAATAAATATTCCTTTTTAGGTGGTCTACGAGCTGCTGCTCAATCAATTAGTTATGAAATACCATTAACTCTATGTGTATTATCAATATCTCTACGTGTGATTCGTTGAGACATAAACTTCTCCCACTTTTTTCGAGAAAAAGGGTGAAATGAATTGAATAGATATCTTCATTTTTATATTCCTTATTCGGATTAATGAACTAAATCAGATAGTTATATGAGTGAAAGAAAACAGCTTATATAAAAAAAATTAGCAGTCCAAATATTGAGTCTCATTTTCTATGTATAAGAGTTAAGCAGAAATAAACATAGGCGCAAGAGAGCCTTTATCCCAAGATTGGTTGACTAGTCATCCTGGCTTGAAGCGGACTCAAAAGATCAACCGTATTGAGTTTTCACTATTATTTGTATGTACTACCATATATGTATTAGCATAACACGGCCGATTGAACAAAAATGAGTGGATGGTTAGAAACACCAAGATATACAAAGGATTAGTAATGGAGATTTTAAAAATTATCCAAAGGAAAAGGACATTTTTGCAAAATGCATAATATAAAAAGAATACGAATTGGGGCTTTAAGTTTGTAGAAATGATCAGGTAATACTCCCCACGATTCCGATCCAGAGTATGCGCCTATCCACCCATTAAATAAATGACTATCGGAAACGAAATAATCCCTTATTTAGTAAGTCCGCCTTTTCTCAGAAAGAAGAATAGGACAAAAAATGGAAAAAATACAATTACAACAAAAAAAGAGATCTTTTTGAGTCTTTCTGATCTCCATTCCTATATTCATTTTCTTTCCTATATCCCTGATAGAATTCGGGTCCGAATTCATGAACTATAGGCTTTTTTTCATAATTGAAAACGATGGGTTATTGATATTTATAATTTTCTAATAAAAAGTAGTTAAGTGAAGAATGAAGTTATTACTTAACAAAGCAAGATTTTAATTATTAAAGGATGAGATCAATTCAGAAGTACTCCTTTTCTTTACTTTATTAGTAGAACAGACAGAATTCAATCGGGTTAATTTGGGGACACACCATAGATTTTTATCCTATACTATACCTACAAAAAAGACATATCAAGATAAATAATACCGACACGCTCCTTAGATTTTTTTATGGCCCTCGAGGAGCCGTATGAGGTGAAAATCTCATGTACGGTTCTGTAATAGCGATGAGAACAGTGATGTTATTGCCGACTATGATTATCTAACAGTTCTAGTACAGTTGATATAGTTGAGGCTCAATCAAAATATGGTTTTTGGGGGTGGAATTTGTGGCGTCAACCTATAGGGTTTGTTATTTTTCTAATTTCTTCCTTAGCCGAATGCGAGAGATTACCTTTTGATTTACCAGAAGCCGAAGAAGAATTAGTAGCGGGTTATCAAACCGAGTATTCGGGTATCAAATTTGGTTTATTTTACGTTGCTTCCTATCTAAATCTATTAGTTTCTTCATTATTTGTAACAGTTCTTTACTTGGGCGGTTGGGATATCTCTATTCCATACATATTCGTTTATGAGCTTTTTGAAATAACTAAAGCATATGAAGTCTTTGGAATAGCAATTAGTATCTTTATTACATTAGCTAAAACTTATTTGTTCTTGTTCATTTCTATAACAACAAGATGGACTTTACCCCGACTAAGAATAGACCAACTATTAAATCTTGGATGGAAATTTCTTTTACCTATATCTCTCGGTAATCTATTATTAACAACTTCTTTTCAACTCTTTTCACTGTAAAGGAATGCCATATTCTCTATTCACGGCTTGCTCAAACAAGAGAAAGAAACAAACATAAAATTCGTTAGAGATATTACAATATGTTCCCTATGGTAACTGGATTCATGAATTATGGTCAACAAACAGTACGAGCTGCAAGGTACATTGGTCAAAGTTTCATGATTACTTTATCCCATGCAAATCGTTTGCCTGTAACTATTCAATATCCTTACGAAAAATTAATCACATCGGAGCGGTTCCGCGGTCGAATCCATTTTGAATTTGATAAATGCATTGCTTGTGAAGTATGTGTTCGTGTATGTCCTATAGATCTACCCGTTGTTGATTGGAAATTGGAAACGGATATTCGAAAGAAACGATTGCTTAATTACAGTATTGATTTCGGGATCTGTATATTTTGTGGTAACTGCGTTGAATATTGTCCAACAAATTGTTTATCAATGACTGAAGAATATGAACTTTCTACTTATGATCGTCACGAATTGAATTATAATCAAATTTCTTTGGGTCGGTTACCAATGTCAGTAGTTGATGATTATACAATTAGAACAATTTTGAATTCGCCTCAAAAAAAAAGTAAATCCGTTGATTAAAGATTAATTGATTAAAGAGTAATTGCAAAGTACCGAGGTTCCGTTTTGATCTAAAGAAATGAGGTTTCTTTCGTTTTGTTTGTTTGATGATTACCCCCAAATCCAAACTATTGATTCATGAGAATTGCAGCTTAATTTAGATTGAATCTATATATTTGGAAATATATAGTTTCGAACGACTCTTTCAGATCAAGAATAAGATTCATCCAATAACTGTACCTACATTAATTCACACCCCGTAAGATTTAATTAGGAATTTATTATCCATTTTTTTCTGGTCAGATCAATAAGTTCATGAAAAACATTTCGATTTATTTATTTCTTATTTTACTACATATAATGGATTTGCCTGGACCGATACATGATTTTCTTGTAGTCTTGTTGGGATCAGGTCTTATATTAGGAAGTATGGGAGTATTATTACTTACCAACTCCATTTACTCTGCTTTTTCGTTGGGACTAGTTCTTGTTTCTATATCCTTATTCTATATTCTAGCAAACTCCCATTTTGTAGCTGCTGCGCAACTCCTTATTTACGTGGGCGCTATAAATGTTTTAATCATATTTGCTGTGATGTTCATGAAGGGTTCGGACTATTCCAAAGATTTTAATCTTTGGACCGTTGGGAGTGGATTTACTTTTCTGGTTTGTACAAGTATTTTTGTTTCACTAATGACTACTATTCTAGATACGTCATGGTATGGGATTATTTGGACTACAAGATCAAACCAGATTCTAGAGCAAGATTTGATAAGTAATAGTCAACAAATTGGAATTCATTTATCAACATATTTTTTTCTTCCATTTGAACTCATTTCGATCATTCTTTTAGCTGCTTTGATCGGCGCAATTGCCCTGGCTCGCCAGTAACAAATCTTTAGAAATAGCATAAATTTAACTTTGTTCTATGTTATCACACACATTCCCCTTCAATTCTATTTGAAGATTGTTTCTGTCAAAAAGAAAAATTCTTTTATTCTATTCGATCGATTACTAATATATTCCCGTGTTCTGTACTTTTTTTTGTCAATTTAATTGAATCTATTTAATTTTTGTTCATATTGAAATGAATCAGAATTGATAAGGAGTTGTTCAATCATGCTCGAACATGTACTTGTTATAAGTGCCTATTTATTTTCTATCGGTATCTATGGATTGATCACGAGCCGAAATATGGTTAGAGCCCTTATGTGTCTTGAGCTTATACTGAATGCAGTTAATATAAATTTCGTAACATTTTCTGATTTTTTTGATAGTCGCCAATTAAAAGGGAATATTTTCGCAATTTTTGTTATAGCTATTGCAGCCGCTGAAGCAGCTATTGGCCCAGCTATTGTTTCATCAATTTATCGTAACAGAAAATCAACTCGTATCAATCAATCGAATTTGTTGAATAAGTAGTATTTATAAAATAAATGCTGATATTCATGAAGTCAAATTATCTGTATACTACGTAATCTATGATCATGTTTGCGAAAACGTAAAAAAGAAAAGTATCTTGGCCCTATCGCATGAGTTAATCTGAAAGTAGATTGATTAGAAAAATTCTGATAAATTATTGACTCGTCTGGTATCTAAATATATAATTCATTTACAAATTTACTCGATCGAAAATTTATAGTGTTAAAAAAAATTATAGATCCAATGTCACATTCAGTAAAGATTTATGATACATGTATAGGGTGTACTCAATGTGTCCGAGCTTGCCCCACAGATGTATTAGAAATGATACCCTGGGGCGGATGTAAAGCTAAGCAAATAGCTTCAGCTCCAAGAACGGAAGACTGTGTTGGTTGTAAGAGATGTGAATCCGCCTGTCCGACGGATTTCTTAAGTGTTCGAGTTTATTTATGGCATGAAACAACTCGAAGCATGGGTCTAGCTTATTGATACGTTGCATAAAAACCCCCTTGAATACATTTGATTTCTTTTTTACCGACAAAAACTCGTGTTCGAAAACATATATTTCTTTTTTTATTTTCGAACATGGGTTTTTTAGTCCAAGTGTATCTTGTTTTTACTACGAATTATTTTCCTTGGTTAACAATAGTTGTAGTTTTGCCAATATTTGCGGGTTTCTTACTTTTTTTTTTCCCGCATAGAGGAAATAAAGTAATTCGCTGGTATACCATATGCATATGTGTATTCGAACTCCTTCTAACAACCTATGCATTTTGTTATCATTTCGAATTAGACGATCCATTAATCCAACTGACGGAGGATTATAAATGGATCCATTTTTTTGATTTTTACTGGAGATTGGGAATAGATGGACTTTCCATGGGACCCATTTTACTGACGGGATTTATCACCACTTTAGCTACTTTAGCGGCTTGGCCAGTTACTCGAGATTCCCGATTATTCAATTTTCTAATGTTAGCAATGTATAGCGGTCAAATAGGATCATTTTCTGCTCGAGACCTCTTACTATTTTTTATCATGTGGGAGTTAGAATTAATTCCCGTTTATCTACTTCTATCAATGTGGGGAGGAAAGAAACGTTTGTATTCAGCTACAAAGTTTATTTTGTACACTGCAGGAAGTTCCGTTTTTTTGTTAATGGGAGTTCTGGGTATCGGGTTATATGGTTCTAATGAACCAACTTTAAATTTTGAAACATTAGCTAATCAATCGTATCCTGTAGCACTGGAAATAATATTCTATATCGGATTTCTTATTGCTTTTGCTGTCAAATCACCGATTATACCCTTACATACATGGTTACCAGACACCCACGGAGAGGCGCATTACAGTACTTGTATGCTTCTAGCCGGAATCTTATTAAAAATGGGAGCATATGGATTGGTTCGGATCAATATGGAATTATTACCCTACGCCCATTCTATCTTTTCACCCTGGTTGATGATAGTAGGCATAATTCAAATAATCTATGCAGCTTCAACATCTCCTGGTCAACGCAATTTAAAAAAAAGAATAGCTTATTCGTCGGTATCTCATATGGGTTTCATAATTATAGGAATTGGTTCTATAAGCGATATGGGATTGAATGGAGCTATTTTACAAATAATCTCTCATGGATTTATTGGCGCTGCACTTTTTTTCTTGGCGGGAACAAGTTATGATAGAATACGTCTTGTTTATCTCGACGAAATGGGCGGAATGGCTATCCCAATTCAAAAAATATTCACGACTTTCAGTATCTTATCGATGGCTTCTCTTGCATTACCGGGCATGAGCGGTTTTGTTGCAGAATTAATAGTATTTTTTGGAATAATTATCAGCCCAAAATATCTTTTAATGACAAAAATACTAATTACGTTGGTAATGGCAATTGGAATGATATTAACTCCCATTTATTTATTATCTATGTTACGCCAGATGTTCTATGGATACAAGCTTTTTAATGCTCAAAATTCTTATTCTTTTGATTCGGGACCGCGAGAGTTGTTTGTTGCGATCTCTATCCTTCTACCTGTCATAGGTATTGGTATTTATCCAGATTTTGTTTTCTCACTATCAGTTGACAAGGTCGAAGCTATTTTATACAATTATTTTTCTAGATAGTTTTCATAAAAAAAATGAATTAGACTTCTTGGCTTTTGTGAGAACCATTTGAATCAAGTAATGTAGTGATTCAAAGGGTTCTCGATGTCTTAGACATCGTTTTCTTAGCTATACTCTCCGATGTTTGTATTCATCAGGCCCTTTCTTGAATTCATTCAATTAGATGTTAATGTAAATGAACCATAACTATGTAGCCCTATCCCTAATAGATTGACCCCAAAATAGCATATCCAAATTATAAGAAAACCCATAGAGGCCACAATTGCAGAATTTACACTTTCCAAATTTTTATTTGTTCGAGTATGTAAATAAATTGCAAATATGGTCCAAGTAATAAATGCCCAAGTTTCCTTTGGGTCCCAATTCCAATATGATCCCCATGTCTCATTAGCCCATACAGCCCCTGAAAGAATACCTATGCTTAAAAAGATAAACCCTAGACTAATAATACAATAACTCCAATGATCTAATTGTTGAATCAATTGAGACTTATAATAATTCTTCGAAGAAAAAAAAGAAGTGTTTCTTAAAACATTCTTCCATTCGTTCATGTATTGGATCTCATCAAAGGAAAATAACGCATTTAATAAATTATTGTTTTTAACAAAAATTCTTATAACTTTTTGAAATGTAATGACTATAAGAGCTATTGAAAATAATGATCCACATAAAAGAGATGCATAACCCAATACCATCATACTTACATGCATCATTAACCAATGAGATTGGAGAGCGGGGACTAAGAGTGGGGATTCATGCATTTCAGTTAAAAAACCTGAAGTAGCAAAACCCTGGGTAAAAATAGTACTTGGCGTGGTTATTGCGTTTACACTAAAATGGTTTTTAGGTTTTTTAAAATACGTAAGTATATGAATAACGGAGAAACCCCATGAAAGAAATAGTAATGATTCATATAAATCACTTAATGGTAAATGCCTCAAATAAATCCAACGAGTAACTAATAATCCTGTTATAGAGAAAAAAGTAGCTATCATGCCCTTTTCTGACGAAGCGTAAAGTCCTACGGTCTCCTCGACTAATAAGGTTATCAAATGAATTGTAATGACAATTGAAATGACCGAAAAAGATATATGAGTTAATATATGCTCTAAAGTTGAAAATATCATAAAAATTTAATTATTAAAAAAAATAAAAAAAGGGTGCCTCAATTCAATTATTTGAATTCAAGTCCCAGACTTGAATTAATTATATTATAGGACTTTTTTTATAATACAAAATGCCATGCCGCCACTCGGACTCGAACCGAGATGCTCTAGCACTGCTTCCTAAGAGCAGCGTGTCTACCGATTTCACCATAGCGGCTTTCTCGAAATAATAATAACCTATTATTAGTCAATCGTCGAGATTGAAAGAATAGAATCCATTCTCAATTCAATGTAATATTTTTTAGAAAATATTTTATATAGTTAAGGGGCTAAAAAACTCTTTATCTTTAAATTTTAAAACTTAAGAGTAAAGTTTTTAAAAAAGGGATTTGAGCGTTTTCCAATAAAAATATCGATTATCTGATTTCATTTATTTAATATTTATATGTATTTATTATTATTTGAATTTATTTCAATAATAATTTAAGGTATCAATTTTTGTTATTTAACAATATTAAGGGTATTTATCATTTGCATTTTTTAATGATTCTTTTGTTTTCTTTTTTATCTCATTTTGTAAATGAAAAAAGAAAATAGGATATTTTTGTCGATTACAATTTCAGCACAGCATCTACATTCAATAAATTTCTAGAAGGATTTACATAGCTTTGTATTAATCGTTAGGGTTTTCGTTGTGTATAGAATTTGTGGTAGGATTTTTCAAACAAATTTAATTATGTATTCGGCGGGCTATATTATAGTAATAATGATTTAGAGAAATTAAGGGTTCATAAAATTTTTAAATAAGGTTTAAACTTAATCAACTAATGGTATCGTTTCAACCCCTCATTAAATTTTTAATAAAGAGTTTAAGTTTACTATATTTATCTTCCATACTTATATAGTAGAAGTATAAAATAGTCTATAGGATAGAATATAATAAAAAAAAGAAAAACCTTTTTGTTTTATTGGGACGATGGGGATTCTTTTTTTCCCCATCCCCAAAATCATAAAACAAAGATATGAAAAAGGAAGGTAAACCTTTGTATTTATTTTGATTCGTTGAAAAAGACAAAAATTACCGTTTTAAATTTTATAATTGAGTAAACTAAAGAATTCTTATTTTTATTTTACATATCCTAAAAGGAAAACAAATTTCATATTCATCCGGTCAAAACGTTAGGAAATTAAAATAAAATAATTATTTTGATTAAAAAAAAATGTGAATTTTGTTTGAGTTTAATATTTAGTGACAATTTTTTTTAATTCACATTATTAATTATTAGTCAATTATTTATGATTTATTTATATAAATAAATTATTATTAAAATAAGAATAATTAGAAACGAACTTCTACTCGTCTATTTTTTAAGTCAAACCGATTTAGATTATTCCAATGTTTGATTATTTGTTTGATTTGTCTCCCAAAAAACTTTGTGAATTCCCCGTTGAAAGAGATTTTGCTAGCGAAAAAGCTTTCAACGCTGCTCGACGCCCTTTGCTTTTCCAAATATTTTTACGAATCCGTTTTTTTGATATAGAAGTGCGCTTTTTTGGAGCTGCCATTAAAAAATTATAATAGATTATTCATTGCTATAGTTGGATGTGAAAGACATCTATTGTTCAAAACAAATTGTTCTTTACTATTTATTATCCATTTATTCTTTAAAATTAGATTATACTCCTATCAGAATACAGATATCTAAAATTTTAAATATTCGATTTGGAACAAAGAAAAAAATATATATATATAATGTTATTTTTTCAAAAAAAATGAATCTTCGTAATAAACGAACTAAATAAAAATAAGTCTTATTTTATTGGATCAAATTGTAGACTGTCTTGTCTGATTCATAGCAAAAAAAAATAGTGTTTTTCGTGTAATTATCCGTTCTTGCTCTATAGCGAGAAATTATTGTAATGCATATTAAATAAAATTTGAATTTTCTATATCGTAATAAAATTTTACTTAAAAAAAATATCTGTGTTCACTAGTAGTTTCATTGGGTTATATCATTTGAACAATTCTAACTTCTTGAGTTGAAATATTTCTAGTATTTGGCAAAAAATGAAGAATCATTAAGAAGATAAAATTCTATTTTCTTTAAGTTTTGCCTATTTAAATTATTAACTGATCCCTTTGAAAAGAGATAAGAGCTGGTGAATTAGAAAAATTAATTAGGAATAAAATATACTTTTTTTATGGAATATA